TTCCCCTTTTTTTCTTTCTAGTTATTGACACGGGAAGGGGGTAAGGAAGGTTTGGGGGAGAATTCACTATCTGTGACTAATCCTTCTTCCCCTCCTTTCTTTTCTCTTTTTTATTTGAGAATAAAAAAGCGGATTCACTCTCAGCAAAACTAAGGTTCCAATAATGAAATTAATAAAAAAAAAAGAAGGAGAGCGGGAATGAAAAGGTCGGTCTAGAGCAAGAGTCTCATACAAGATACTTAATTGAAATATTGTACTGTGATTCGAAATCTAGTTATAAATATTTTGATTCCTTAGAGTTTATTGACTATTTATTACTCTATTGCTTGCAACGAAATCTTTTTTATTGTATTTTGGATTAGAAATTCCTTTTTGTCCTTTCTCTTCGCTTCTGGTCGAAAATATCAGAGTTGCTTGAATAAAAAATCCAAAGGAGGTTCATGGCCAAGGGTAAAGATGTCCGAGTCAGAGTTATTTTGGAATGTACTAGTTGTGTCCGAAAGGGTCTTAATAAGAAATCAAGGGGTATTTCCAGATATATTACTCAGAAGAATCGACACAATACGCCTAGTCGATTGGAATTAAGAAAATTTTGTCCCTATTGTCATAAACATAAAATTCATGGAGAGATCAAAAAATAAATCAAATAGAACGAAGGCTTATCTATCATTTTTTGAAGGAACAAGATAAAAGAACAGACATTCTTGATAGAATTTCTATCTTCTATATATCATAGATATATTATACATATATTTATATTAGATATATGTTATCTCTAATTAATAGATCTAGATATCGATAGAAATAGAATATGGATTATTAGATATATTTATCTATAAATATATATAAATAATTTAAATTAGATCAAAATCAAAAAATTGAATATTGAGTCGAAAAATAAATAAGAAAAATATTAGTATTAGATATATAGTATAGATATATATAAATAGAAATAGAAAATATCTTATAGATATAGAAAACCTTATATGTAAGTGTAAGTTAATATATAAAATATAAATAAAAAAATTTTATTTATTAATTCGAATTCTTTTTTTTTTTTTTTTTACCAAAATAGGATTTTCGGTATACGTATAATTAGCATATTCGAATTAGAATTCTATTTATTAGAATCTAAAAAAGAAAAATCAATATAAATAAAAAAGAAACTAAAAAACCATGGATAAATCCAAGCGACCCTTTCTTAAATCTAAGCGATCATTTCGCAGGCGTTTGCCCCCGATTGGGTCGGGGGATCAAATTGATTATAGAAACATGAGTTTAATTAGTCGATTTATTAGTGAACAAGGAAAAATATTATCTAGGCGAGTGAATAGATTGACCTTGAAACAACAACGATTAATTACTATTGCTATAAAACAAGCTCGTATTTTATCTTCGTTACCTTTCCTTAATAATGAAAAACAATTTGAAAGAGCCGAGTCAATCGCTAGAACTACAGGTTTTAGAACCAAAATGAAATAGGCTTACTCTTTATTCAATTGAATCCAAATTCTAATCTGAACTCCAACCCAGATGGATTTTTTTGAACTTGCAAAATCCTAGAATCCTGTCGTAAAAAAAATCATGGAATAATCAATATTTTTTTTTTATTGAATTGATGAATTCAATGGGCTCTGACTAAATTCTCATATTTTATCAGACTAATTTCTACTTTATATTCCCGGAGTTCATCCTCCGGGGAACTTTTTTAAATCATTTCGGGGGATTCTTTCCAATCTTCTTTTTTTAGGATCTCATTGGAAATCATATGAAGACATTTCCTATTTAATATAGCTATTTGTGCAAGTATTTTACGATTAAGAAGCAACTTTCTTTTGTATAGATCATTTATAAATATACTATACTTATAGTATATATCTTTCTCGCGAATTACTGCGTTTATCCGAGTGATCCACAAACGACGAAAATCTCTCTTTTGCCTATTTCGATCCCGATGGGCCGAAACCAAAGCTCTTATTTTCTGTTGAACAATAGTTCGAGTAAGTCTTGAATGAGCCCCTTGAAAGCTTGATGCAAATAAACGAATTTTTTTTCTACGTCTTCGGGCTATATATCCTCGTTTAACTCTGGTCATTGAATAAATTAAACTTTTATGAATAACTAATCGATTTTTTCTTTGAGTTATTCTTTTCTCCCTTCCTGGTCTATGAATAACAAAACGTATTTTTCCAATGTATAAAAAAAAAATTCCAACGGCTTTTGCTACTATAACCTTCCTGGCCACAATTTTTTTCTTTTTCTAGGCTCAAAACAAAAAATTTCATTGATATTAGGTATCAGATGAATAAAGAAATAGTGGGTTCCTTCGTTTCTATGGTTACTTATTAAACGGTGAGGTCTTCTCTATACACCGGAGCTCTTTACTTCATTTGGTCAATCTTATTGGTAACTTGTACAGTTCAAACTCTTTGGCTCTACCCATGAATTATCCAGTAATAGGTCTTTCACAATGAGATTTCCCTATACAGTAACGGTATTTCATTTTGAAGATTAGCTCTGGATAGCTGACCCTGTTAGTCCGTTTTGTTTTGCAAGAATGGGAGCATAATATTTTTGCTTGAAGGATTTATCCCGCTTAATGGATAACATTTGCTACCAATGGGATATTGCTTCTTATCTTAAATGGAGCTGATTGGATTTACACCAAGAGAAACCATACATTTCATACCCAATAAATGGATATATTTTTTTTAGATAGTTACTGGAGTTCTTCCATTTTATCTTATTCACTGGGTACTTATTATTGATACTGAAAAATTCTTTGTTTTTTGTTCCAGCTCATAATCTGAACGAGTCACACATACACCCTAGTACATGTTCCTCGGCGCTGAGGACACCCCCGCAGGGCGGGGGATTTCGTGACATTTCTGATTGGCTGTCTTGCGTTTCTAATAAGTTGTTTAATAGTTGGCATGCTGAATCATTTATTACATAATGGACTGGTTTAGATCAATCCTAACCAGATGATTATGAATTATATCGAATTAATTGAATAGAGTATGAAACCCAGTATAAGAAAATAAACTCTCAACTAAAATCGTGGATTTAAACATTTTCATTGTTATTCAACCGCTACAAGATCGACAATTCCATGAGCTTGGGCTTCTGTTGCTGACATGAAAATATCCCTTTCCATATCTTCGGATACAACCCATAAAGGTTTGCCCGTTCTTTGTACATAAACCCTTGTGAGGGTTTCGCGCAGTTTCAATAGTTCTTCCGCTTCCAGGATAAATTCTCCTGTTTGTGCCTCATAAAAAGAACTAGCAGGTTGATGAATCATTACCCTGATGTATAGAACATAAAAACGATTCTTTTCTCTCGCATGCATAATGAGGCAAAGAGAAAAGGATATAATTGAACAACCGTACGTGCATATCATATTTTGCGCATTGCATACGGCTCTACGCTGGGATTTACTTTTCTCTTCCGTTGAGGTAAGAGAAAGGTAGGATCGATCAGATCCAGATTAAGTAAATTATCCAATTACCACCCTTCTTTTTTTTGTAGGAGTTACAAAATACTATGATGGCTCCGTTGCTTTATATATTAATCTCGTCTGTAATTCAGCAATCCCAAAGTTTCTTTTTGATCCGAAAAAAAAGAAGAAAAAATTTTGTTTTACTCTTTCAAACATAAAATAAATTGAAAAGTAAGAGCCTTTTGGTATGAAAACAAAAAGTTTGTGACGCTGAAACGGACTCCTGATAAATCAAATCAGAAATACCCTTTAATCTCATACTACTCTCTCGATACATAATCTAATACAAACAAAATTTTATCATATCGAATTCAAAGTGCCATGCTATTATTACTTAATATTCATTTCATATTTGATATGGCGAAGCGAAGGCATAGTCTTCTTTTTTCTCTCAAATAAAAAACTCATTGGCGCCGAGCGTGAGGGAATGCTAAACGTTTGGTAATTTCTCCTCCGACCAGAATAAAAGATCCCATTGAAGCGGCTAATCCCATGCATATTGTATGTACATCGGGTCGCACAAATTGCATAGTATCATAAAGAGCTACTCCAGGTATTACCCATCCGCCAGGAGAATTTATAAACAAATACAAATCCTCGGTATCATTCTCTATACTGAGATATACCATAAGACCAATAATTTGATTTGAGATCTCGCTATCAACCTCTTGGCCTAAAAAAAGTAATCTTTCTCGATAAAGTCGGTTGATTAGGGTCAATTTGTATCCCTTAAGAACCGTACATGCATCTTTTGATGCATACGGTTCAAAAAAAAATGTTAAAATGAAAAAAATCAATGTGTAGATTCCGGCCCTCTTTCTTTTTTCATAGCAGTTCTTTTTATTTCTAACTTCTAATGAAAGGGCTTTTTCTTCTATTTTTCAATTCTAGTAATACAATAATAAATAGTATAAAATATAAAATAGTATAATAAAAAAGAATTCACTAAACTTATCGAACTAACTTCTCCTTGATGTAGTTTTTCATCGAGATCAAATAAAAATTCCGATGTCATTTTCTTGTTCTTGAATGGGCCTATTTAATTCTTTTAGGTTTATGCTCTGCTCCGGGTAAAAATCAGCCCGATTTCGATTTGTACATATAGGACAAATACTTCTAATACCACCTTTTTACTATTGAATTCATTGCACGTCTTTCCGCCAAATTTAGTATTTAACGTATTCATCATCTTTTTCTATTTGAGTGATTCAGGTTGAGATCTTTACTTATATCTATTCTCTTTATAATTTCAATAGTAATAAGAAATAATTTAGCATATAAGCAATAATCATTGATATATTTATTAGCAATTGGGATTTTTAAAAACGGAGCCTGGATACTTCAATTTATTGTTCCAACCAAGCCAACCATAAATTATTTTAAATTTAGAATATTAATCTGAATTCCCCTAAAACTCAAAAATGAATCTGATTGCACTTCACGCTCCAAATTGTTGATGATTCAATCTATCTTTTTGGGCGAAGGGAAGGATATCTCGATCGGGAGAGAGAACGGGGAAATCCCATATGACCCAATCTATCTGACAAGTCGCACTATACGTCAACCCAAGATGCATCTTCCTCTCCAGGACTTCGGAAGGGTACTTTTGGAACACCAATAGGCATCAACTAAAATCAAAAATAATTAAGTACTCTATTTCACTTTGATGCGGAAACGTAGGGTTATTGTCTTGATAATATCAACCTTTATGATATGAGATTTTTTGCATAGATTAGAAAAGTTCATAAAAGGAGACAGAATGAATAAAAGAAATTTTTTACGAATATAGCCTTCCAATGATGAACAAGTATAAAGGCCTTTGCTTATATAAAAGGGTATCAACCTCCCCATTGCGTATTGGTACTTATCGGGTATAGAATAGATCTGCTTCTCTTTCTTCCTACAAATATAAATTTTCCATTATTACCAACAGAATAGAATTCACATTAATCATTGTTCCGTGGGTTATTTCGGAACAAGGGTTCATTGCATAGCCAGAATCTTTTTCAATGCAATAAAGTTACATAGTGTCTATTTTTCTTTGATAAAGGGGTTTTTCCATGGGTTTGCCTTGGTATCGTGTTCATACTGTTGTATTGAATGATCCTGGTCGGTTGATTGCTGTCCATATAATGCATACAGCTTTGGTTGCTGGTTGGGCCGGTTCGATGGCTCTATATGAGTTAGCAGTTTTTGATCCCTCCGACCCCGTTCTTGATCCAATGTGGAGACAGGGTATGTTTGTTATACCGTTCATGACTCGTTTAGGAATAACCAATTCATGGGGCGGTTGGAGTATTACAGGAGGGACTATAACAGATCCTGGTATTTGGAGTTACGAAGGTGTGGCCGGAGCACATATTGTGTTTTCTGGTTTGTGTTTTTTGGCAGCTATTTGGCATTGGGTCTATTGGGATCTAGAAATCTTTTCTGATGAGCGGACAGGAAAACCTTCTTTGGATTTGCCTAAGATTTTTGGAATTCATCTATTTCTTTCCGGGGTAGCTTGTTTTGGTTTTGGCGCATTTCATGTAACAGGCTTGTATGGTCCTGGAATATGGGTGTCCGATCCTTATGGACTAACCGGAAAAGTACAATCTGTAAATCCAGCATGGGGCGTAGAAGGTTTTGATCCCTTTGTTCCGGGAGGAATTGCCTCTCATCATATTGCAGCGGGGACATTGGGTATATTAGCAGGCCTATTCCATCTTAGTGTCCGTCCGCCCCAACGTCTATACAAAGGATTACGTATGGGCAATATTGAAACCGTCCTTTCCAGCAGTATCGCTGCTGTCTTTTTTGCAGCTTTTGTTGTTGCCGGAACTATGTGGTATGGTTCCGCAACTACCCCCATCGAATTATTTGGTCCCACTCGTTATCAATGGGATCAGGGATACTTTCAGCAAGAAATATATCGAAGAGTTAGTGCTGGACTAGCTGAAAATCAAAGTTTATCAGAAGCTTGGGCTAAAATTCCTGAGAAATTAGCATTTTATGATTATATTGGCAATAATCCGGCAAAAGGAGGATTATTCAGAGCGGGCTCAATGGACAACGGAGATGGAATAGCTGTTGGATGGTTAGGACACCCTATATTTCGAGATAAAGAAGGGCGCGAACTCTTTGTACGTCGTATGCCTACCTTTTTTGAAACATTTCCTGTTGTTTTGATAGATGGAGACGGAATTGTTCGAGCCGACGTTCCTTTTAGGAGAGCAGAATCGAAGTATAGCGTAGAACAAGTAGGTGTAACCGTTGAGTTCTATGGTGGCGAACTCAATGGGGTCAGTTATAGTGATCCGGCTACTGTGAAAAAATATGCTAGACGTGCTCAATTGGGCGAAATTTTTGAATTAGATCGCGCTACTTTGAAATCAGATGGTGTTTTTCGTAGTAGTCCAAGGGGTTGGTTTACTTTTGGACATGCTTCTTTTGCCCTACTCTTCTTCTTCGGACACATCTGGCATGGGTCTAGAACCTTGTTCAGAGATGTTTTTGCCGGTATTGACCCAGATTTGGATGCTCAAGTAGAATTTGGAGCATTCCAAAAACTTGGAGATCCAACTACAAGAAGACAAACAGTCTGATACAACATTGCTTTCGTATTTCTCACTTTTTTTTTTCATTTTACCTCGGATACCCGAGAAATTTTGATTTGAATCAGTGCCTTTTTTTTATTGGGTAGATAATCCCATATAAACAGGTATGGAAGCTATAATTGTAAACCACGACGAATTTATGGAAGCATTGGTTTATACATTTCTATTAGTCTCGACTCTAGGGATAATCTTTTTCGCTATTTTTTTTCGAGAACCACCGAAAGTTCCAACTAAAAAGATGAAATGATTTTTCATTATCTCCATTGAAGTAATGAGCCTACCAATGTTGGTAGGCTCATTACTTCAACTAGTCCCCGTGTTCTTCGAATGGGTCTCTTAGTTGTTGAGAGGGTTGCCCAAAAGCGGTATACAAAGCGTACCCAGTAAAACTTATAAGTA